TGATCAATAAACCGATAAAACCCTTCAAATTGTATCTGATTAAATCCGGGTATTGTAGATGTTCCCTCTTTTTCATCCCCAAGCATCTTTTTTGAATTTCCCATTTATCCGTTTATTGAAAAAATCCCATCCCATCTCTCATTCTTCACCGAATCATATCCATAGAATTCGATCTAGCAATAATGGAATTTCTATTCTGTTTACTGAATCACATGAAATTTTATCCAACTCCAAGATATATGGAATGTATGAAATACGTATGAACGGAGACTAGATTCAATTGGAATTTTTTATAAAAAATAGATCCAAATGGAACAGAATTGAGAAATACCACTGGAACTTACGGAGTTTTGTAAAGACTATAAAAAAAGTAATTTCATTTTCACCTATGATATTACATATTCCAATTCGATTGCATACCATTAAAAATTTATTCATCGTTGGATCTGTTCGAGCAGATAAACATATAATAAATATAAAACTTTTTTTTTAACCACTTTACTTTTTCATGTATTTGTATTTCATTGTTTAAAAAAAGATTTGCAGAAAAGAGATTGATTTTTCCTTATTTTGAATAGAATAGTTAGAATATCAAAAAATTGAAGTAGGTAAGAAAACTTGTGTTTTTTTTATTTATTAATTTTTTTTATTATTAAAATAAAAAAGAATGCACAGATATATATGTCTCTTTTTCTTCTTTTATTGTGGTACAGTTCTATTTGGGACAGCACATGCTGTGCTTTATCAAAAAGGAAATGTTCTCTTCAAGTCAAGGGAAAATTTGAAATATAAAAATTTATTGAGAATTACTCCTCAAAAGCATCCCTAGAGAGATAAAATACCCCATTATATAGCTATAGCTCTATAACACAACGTAACGTATGTTCTGATTCTGGGGTTTACATATACTCATAATTACTGTTATAATTGAAATTGAAGAAGATTTCTTTTTAATTGAAAAAAACTCAATATAGATGAGTTATAAATGTATTTCTAATGATTTTCTTAATATTATTAGAAATAAAAAAAGTAGATTTTAATTTTAATTCAAAAAAGGTAATGAATTTACAGTCAATAGTTAATGGTTCTGGTTTGTACTAGATTCTATATTTTGTGACTGAAAATCTATATATATATTTTTTTCGGAGTTGAAAAAAAAAAGAAAATTGGAATCTAGTTTCTATCGTTTTGGCGGCATGGCCGAGTGGTAAGGCGGGGGACTGCAAATCCTTTTTCCCCAGTTCAAATCCGGGTGCCGCCTCAACAACAGACTTTAAATATCAAACGTAGGAAAAGACTCTTGATACTTTCTTTTCGTTATTCTAAGCCCTCGGCTCTCGAGGTTCTATTATCTAACCTAAAGTTTTGCCTATCAGATTCAAGGAAAACTTCAAGTAGTGGAGGGCAATTTGTAAATCTTTACTTGCCACTACTAATTTAGTTCCATTTATTGAGTTTTCAATTAGATTGGATAGCCAGAGAGGGAATTTAATTAATAGTTTTGGAAAGGACCTAAGATACTTTGGATATAGACTCATGAAAGTCTCGGAATGCTCAGACATTCAATAAATATTAGATTAGATTAAGAATTGCCTTTTATTTTACTTCCAAAAATAAAAAATCATAAAAGAAAGAAAAAGTCTTCTTCTTTCTACATGTGAGTCAGATTCCTTGGATACTTCGAAAAATGTCCGTTTGCTTGTGTTTACATCTTGTCGATTCTACTAGAAATTCTATAATTAAGAATAACTCATTATAAGATAAGTGGATTTTTGGAGTAGTTCGTCAATGGTGACCAAATACCTCTCCCTTTTTTTGACTCTGCACCAGTGATTTCACTATTATTAGTGAACAATAATGGAATAGTTTCTTCATATTCATAGAAATAGGGGGCAGAATTCACATGGATATAGTAAGTCTCGCATGGGCTGCTTTAATGGTAGTTTTTACATTTTCCCTCTCTCTCGTAGTGTGGGGAAGAAGTGGACTCTAGAAATACTTCTAATTGCGGTAATAATCAAACTCTATCAACCTGTATCAACTGTTTTCGTTTTCTAGACCGTTCGGCAATTTTTTTAATATTTTTTTTTAGAAATTGGATGTATGTTTTATTGACTCATTTTCTATTTTTATATCAGGGTTTACACGGTTAACCATTCATGGGGTAACCCCTTTCGAAATCTGAAGAAGCTTCCATCGAATTGGGATTATCCGTATTAAATGGATCAAACAAACAAATGAAATTGAGAAAGTATGTACATACCTTTCATATTTTATTTCATTTATATTGACGTTTATAAAGAAAAAGAGAGATATAGGTGGATTTCTTTATATTAAGATATTTCACTTGTATCTTTATACATTAAAATAACCATAATGGCTAGTATGGTAGAAAGAGATATCTTTCTACCATACTCATACTAGCGGGCCCCTTAGGATACTACTGAATTTAATGCATTCCTTTCATTTAAGACGAGAAATTGAAATCTTTTTTTTTTTA